ATATAGAATTATGACAGAAAGGTATCCATTAACCCTAGTCTAAAAAATCTAGACCCATGAATCCGTTGATTCATTACTAATTCATTGATTTAATCCATTCTAAATATTCGAAATAGAAGGGATTTGAATCCCATTTTTGGAACAATTTTTCGTAAGAAAAGAAAGATCTTTCCTTCGAGGCTCCGAGATAAAGATCCAATTCTTTTCTTTGATGAAAAATTTTCGATTTTGATTTGTATAGTTAAAATGGATGTACCTATCCCAATAATCTATAATGGAATATGACTAACTCCCTATTCACTCGGTTTTTGGTTCATAATCATTATGTAGGAGAGATGGCCGAGTGGTTCAAGGCGTAGCATTGGAACTGCTATGTAGGCTTTTGTTTACCGAGGGTTCGAATCCCTCTCTTTCCGTACCTTCACTTAATAGACCGATTTGACTAACAACACTGGATCAAATAGCAATGGAGACCTTTCTTCCACCAGTTGGACCTTCCGTTGATATAGATTCTCTATTCCTAATTACCATGATACTAGAAAATAGTCAAAATCCTGTAATAGAGTATGAGAATATCCCTTCGGTCTATGATACATAAATGGGAGAAAATACGGATCAAACCCGTATTTTTCTTACTTAATCTTAGGTTCTTTTACTTCAATGAAAAGGGAGAAAATTGCCCGAACCTTTGTTATTTTATTTGAGTTTAGGCTTTAGTCTGACGAGAATAATATTCTACGACTAGCAATTCATTTATTTTCAAACCGACCCATTTACTATCTATTATTTGATTGACTAATCCTTTATATTGGAATGGGTGAAGAGTCAAATGGTTTGGCAATTCCTTATGAGGGGATGAGTCGAGATAATTTTGAATCAGAGTTCTTGATTTTTGGTTATCCTTCGTCATAATAATATCTCGGGGTTTGCAGCGATAACTTGGTCTATCGACTATACGCCCATTAACTAAAATATGTCTATGGTTAACTAATTGGCGGGCTGCGGGAATAGTCGAAGCCATACCCAATCGAAAAAGGATGTTATCCAAACGCATTTCAAGTAATTGTAGTAAAACTTGACCTGTTGGCCCCTTGGCTTTTGCGGCAATACGAACATATTTAAGTAATTGGTAGTCTCTAAGACCATAATGAAAACACAATTTTTGTTTTTCTTCTAGACGAATACGATATTGAGATTTTTTCCTGGAACGTAGTTTCTTTCTAAGATCACTTCCGGCTTTAGGACTTTTATTAGTTAGTCCTGGTAAAGCCCCCAGGCGGCGTATTTTTTTGAAACGAGGTCCTAGGTAACGCGACATAAAGACTCCTTTTTCCTAGTTAGAATTAATTTAATTCTTTTTTTTTTTTTGAAATTGTATTTTACAGAATAAACCGAAACTAAAACTGAACTAAATGAAACGAAATCTACTGAAGTAGTCTACTTGATACTCTAAAGAAAAATGAGGTAAATTGGATAAATATCTAGACTTTCGACTTTCTATTATTCTATTCTATATATATATATAAAATATATATAGAGAAAGGATTATTCTATCTATATAGAAATAGGAAATAGAAAGGATCCTTTTCCTGACACAGTTGGAAGTTCCTATAACTTAAACTTAAGAAATTCATGGATTTTGGAAAAGGGGGAAGCCGCTTTTTCAATATTCTTTGATTTCAAGGGGACATTCTCAATATCAATTATGAAAAAATGGAATAAAAAAGAAAGTAAAAGCCGACTATCGGAATCGAACCGATGACCATCGCATTACAAATGCGATGCTCTAACCTCTGAGCTAAGCAGGCCTACATAATAGAAACTTTCTAGCCATAGGAATTCAATACACTATAGTGTCTATAGAATATAGAACTATAGTGTCTATAGAATATAGAAAAGGATAGAATATAGAATTTCAAATAAATATTTGAATATTCTAGAACATAACAATGAATATAGCGATATAAAATTTCGATTTCTTTATCCCAATTCTAATAATATTACTAGAATATTATTAGAATATTATTAGTATAGTAAATGTAAAGTCAATCTGAAATATTTTTCGTTTTAGGTAGTCCAATTTTCTTTTTCATTTTTGTTTGAATTCACATGACATTTCTATATTTCTACTTCGAATTCTATATTTCTTTCGAATTCGCATTATTTAATTGATTAGAACTAATCAGACATTCCTCCGCTTTCATTCGTAAAGGGGTAAGTTACGACAAAAAAAAGAATCGACCGTTGAAGTATTCCAAATTGCATGGGAAAGATGGCAGGAAGAGAGACATATATATGGGGTATATATCCATCTATATTGAATTGCCCATAGAGAAATGATAAAATCCAATTTGATTGGATCAAATACGGGTTGAAGAAATCAAAGAGGGAAAAAAGACTTTTTTGAGATAGTAATCGCTATCTAATGAATTCAAGGGTTCCGAATTCAAAAAAAAATGACAATGAAATCCTAATCTCAAAACAAAGGAAGGGGGATATG